GAACAAAAGGCCTTGGACGCGCAATGGATCCTGAAGCACTATTTCTGCATCCCCCTGACCAAACCCGCCCACATTAGGATTGCTTGTTAATGGTTGATCAAGCTTGATCGATTCCCCCTCTGAAACAAGAAGTTCTGGCCCAGGAGGTATAAAATCAATCACTTGGCGTCCATCCGACGCATCGACGATGGATATTTCATATCCCCCCTTTTCTTTACGTAGTATTTTTTTTACTATGCCTGTTGACGTAGCATTATAAACCGTATTGTTACTCTTGCTACCATCAGGATAGATTTGTCCCCTTCCTCGGTTTCCCCCTACATATATGGGATATTTTAAGAAATGAACGTCTTTTTTCGTAGCGGGATCGGGGGAAAGAATGGGAAAGACAATTTCCCTATATTTCTTACCGGGAACAGGGCCTATCACAAGAATATTTTTTTTATTGGGACGATAACTCTGAAAAGATAGATTTCCTATCTTTTCTTTCAACTCAGGAGAAATACGGTCGGGCGGCGCTAATTCGAATCCCTCGGGCAAAATAAGAACAGCACCTACATTCAACCCTCCCTTTTTCCCATTAGCAAGAACTTGTTTCAGCTGCATATCATAAGGGATTCGAAGAACTGCCTCAAATACAGTATCGGGAAGCACAGCTTGGGGAACTTCAATATCCACGGGCTTATTAGCTAAATGGCAATTAGCACATACAATTCGTCCAGTTGCTTCCCGCGGGTTTTCATAACCCTGTTGCGCAAAAATGGGATATGCATTTGAAATGGATGTCCGAGTTATTACGTATATCATGATCGATACAGAAATCGATCGAATCATCTGTTCCTTTAACCAAGAAAAAGTATTTCTATTTTCCATGTCCAATCGGGGATCCCGGAATTTCTACAATAAATTAGATAGGTAGCTAACCTAATCTAGTTCCCTATACACGAGTCTGTTGTCATTCTACTGCAATAGTTGTACTGGAATGATGAATACCTTGAGCAAGTAGAAATAGAAAGAATTTTGCTAAAAAGGAAAACGCTTTCCTTCTAAAGGAAGAAAGACGCGAATTTGATTAATATTAAGAAATCCAATGAGTGAGTTTATGCTTCACTAATTGAATAATAAATTACTACAAGCGAAGGAGATAGACGGTTTAAACAAAAAAAGACCCAAAATTTCAAAAACGTGTCTAGAATCACGGGAAAACTACAAACAAAAATAGTGAAAATTTGCTCGTTAGGAGCCCATCCAAGATCGTTGTAGACCCAACGAATTAGTAGTTCCCAACCGCGGGTGGAGTGAAATCCAACAAAAAAATCTGTGACTAAAAGAATAAAAAAAGCTTTTGTTGAGTCATTTAAGTTATAGAAGAATTCCTGAACCCAAGAATTCAAAATGACAAGTTCCTCTTTACCCAGAAAAAAAGAGCCACTTAGAATAGCCAAACAGATTAGATTCGTCGAGAAATGCAAAATGAAATGGAGATGATCCTCATTATCTATTTCGGCCAATTGTATTATTTCCTTGTGTATTCCTATAGGAGGTTTTTGTACATGTGTCTTCGGTTTCTCTTTTATCATTTCGTCCAAGAAAAAAAGTTCTTCTAATTCTATAAATCCTTCTAGAATTCTTTTCTCTTGAATATCAGTTAAAAGAGTTTCGGATTGCCTGGTATTCCACCAATTCTTAATCCAAAGTTCCAGACATTTGTTAAAAGAGAAAGAAACTACCCAGGGTAAAAGTACGATAAATACAAGATATAGGAAAGAAGGCAATGCTTTCTTTTTTTTCATTTTTGATCTGTAAATTGAGTTGTTAATGAATCCACTTCATTCGCTGACTCTATTTCATTCGCTGACTCTATATGATAGTTCTTTTCTTTGAAACAAAACAAAAATTCTATAACAAGGTTTGATACCTTGTGTTTGTATCTATTTCTCTTTTTGTATATTAGTGGAATTTCTTTCTATTGGGTTCTTTCTTAGATCTAAATTATGCCATATATCTCACTTGGACAAAACAAATTAGAAGCAATTTTCTCTTATCCGAGTTTATTTTATTCCTTCCTTTAGATAAATACTTGGGAATCCCCTTACAATTGAAAAAAAATTGCAATTGGCACTCAAAATACTTCAATTGGTACGCGCAAGAAATAGGCTAATTCGGCAGCTTTTTGTTCAATTTCTCGTGGAGTAAAAAACTTCTCATCAGTACGAGTCAAGGGAATGACCCCTTGGCCCCGGATTTCCATATAAAGGATACGACGAGGATAAAGGCCCTCTTTAACCTGAATTCTAAGTGATTGGATATCCCGCACAAGGAATCGAAAGAAGACGCGACGTTTTATTCCAGGGAATCCCCAACGAAAAATGCACACTATTCCCTCTTTTCGATCGAATCGGTCATAACCACTTCCTACATTCCACAAAATGGTGCACCACAAATAGGAGCTAATGAATAGGCCCGCGATTCCGTAGAAAGACATCACGATCCCCTGTGGAAAAAAAAGAATTTGTTGAGATGGAAATACGGATATCATATTCTTACCAAGATAACTGGAAGCCCCAACCGTTAAGAATCCCAATGAACCTAGAAAAAGAATACAGGCCCAGAAAAAATTACTTCTTTTTCGAGAACCTTTTAGGAGTTCTATCCATATGTGTTCTGATCGCCAATTCATATTAGATATACTAAATCCAACAGCGGTTAATTGAAATTGAGAGAATAAGCTAAATGATTTTGACTTTACTTTTTTTGATTCTGAAATCACCTTCAGCAGCTAGTACTCCTGTGAAAAAAAAAAATTGGTTAGATACATTGATTTTCTATTCAAAAAAAAATTAGTGGATCCGCTTCACTATACTCGGCTACGCATATGCATGCATTTATGCTTGTAGCCTATCTGCATCCATAGACGTTTTTCATTTGTGTGTATAAAGAGCTACGTACCCTATTATATTACTTACACTAAAAAATATCTGTATTATGATCCTGAAAATACATTGAGAAAATTTTGCTCCACCCATTCTAGACAATTTTATTTTCCTGCAGATAAAGAAATAAAAAAGCCATTCCAAATGCCGGCAATACTAAGCCTGTTAAAGGCACGAAAATAGAGGGAAAATCCGTCATAGAATAGACGTCTCAATTCCAATTTACTATTTCTATCTATTCGAAATATATCTTAAGATTCTTAAGATATAATTAAGTATATCTATTATAAAGAATATTGACTATTGTATTTTTTAGTTTGAAAAAGAAAAAAATGAATGGAATGAATAATAAGAAAATTGCAAAAAAAGGGGAACTAATTAAAAAATTTAGATTTTGCTTTTCCCACTCTCATGACCTTTCTATCCTTCTAATCTAACTTAAAATTGGATTCAAAAGAAAGCAATTGTGAAAATGAAAGAAATACCTTTTTCAGAATACCCTTTAATTTCATTCATTAAATTTAATGAAAAAGTAGAAGTGGAATAGAATAACCTGGTTGAAGGGTAATGATCATACGTCTGTAATGCATTGTATGTCCCAGAATAGGTCCCATTCTTCTACCCTTTCCGGGTAGTCGATGGCTATTCACAGCTACTACCTTAACACCAAAGAAGAGTTCGACCCAATGCTTTATTTCTGTCTTAGTGAATCCCGATTCGACATTAAAAGTATATTGATTCTTTCCCAATAAACGAAGGCTCTTTTCTGTAAATACTGCGTATTTGATTCCATTATCGTATGATAATACTCTATTTTTCTTTTTATTTGTTTATTGTATTATACCTTTCTATATTCTAGATATATAGAATAGAAGAATCTCGATTTGTCAAGTTTCATAATCATATCAAGATCTATTTAAATTCGGCTCAATCTTTTTTTAGAAAAAAAAAAAGATTGAGCCGAATTTAATTACAATCAATTAGAAGAATAAGGAAGAATTACTGCATTTCGTAACTGCATTTTTTCTTTCTATTTCGCTTCTTTTTTGTTTAAACCTTCTTTATATCTACTTAATCGATGGTATCTACCGGCGCGAATTCGAATTTGATCGCCTTCCATACTTCACAAGCTGCGGCTAGTTCAGGACTCCATTTGCAAGCTTGTCGGATAATTTCATTACCTTCACGAGCAAGATCGCGCCCTTCGTTACGAGCTTGTACACAAGCTTCTAAAGCCACCCGATTAGCTGCTGCACCAGGTGCATTCCCCCAAGGGTGCCCTAAAGTTCCTCCACCAAATTGTAATACGGAATCGTCTCCAAAGATTTCGGTCAGAGCTGGCATATGCCAAACATGAATACCCCCTGAAGCAACCGGTATAACACCTGGCATGGATACCCAATCCTGAGTGAAAAAGATACCGCGAGCACGATCCTTTTCAATAAAATCATCGCGCAATAGATCAACAAAACCTAAAGTCATTTCGCGTTCCCCTTCTAACTTACCTACTACTGTACCGGCGTGGATATGATCTCCCCCAGACATACGCAATGCTTTAGCTAATACACGGAAATGCATACCATGATTTTTCTGTCTATCAATAACTGCATGCATTGCTCGGTGAATGTGAAGAAGTAGGCCGTTGTCGCGGCAATAATGAGACAAACTAGTATTTGCGGTGAATCCTCCGGTTAAGTAGTCATGCATTACAATAGGAACCCCTAATTCCCTCGCAAATACAGCTCTCTTAATCATTTCTTCGCATGTACCTGCAGTCGCATTCAAGTAATGCCCCTTGATTTCACCGGTTTCGGCCTGTGCTTTATAAATAGCTTCGGCACAAAAGACAAAACGGTCTCTCCAGCGCATAAATGGTTGTGAGTTTACGTTTTCATCATCTTTGGTAAAATCAAGTCCACCGCGTAGACACTCATAACACGCTCTACCGTAATTTTTCGCGGATAATCCCAATTTGGGTTTAATAGTACATCCCAATAAAGGACGACCATACTTGTTCAACTTATCCCTTTCAACTTGGATACCATGAGGCGGGCCTTGGAAAGTTTTTGAATAAGTAGGAGGAATTCGTAGATCCTCCAAACGTAGAGCACGTAGGGCTTTGAAACCAAATACGTTACCCACAATGGAAGTAAACATGTTAGTAACAGAACCCTCTTCAAATAGGTCTAATGGATAAGCTACATAACAGATATATTGACTTTCCTCCCCAGGAACGGGCTCGATGTGATAGCATCGTCCTTTGTAACGATCAAGACTGGTAAGTCCATCAGTCCAAACAGTTGTCCATGTACCAGTAGAAGATTCCGCAGCTACTGCAGCCCCTGCTTCTTCAGGTGGAACCCCGGGCTGAGGAGTTACTCGGAATGCTGCCAAGATATCAGTATCCTTGGTTTCGTACTCCGGGGTGTAATAAGTCAATTTATAATCCTTAACACCGGCTTTAAATCCAACACTTGCTTTAGTTTCTGTTTGTGGTGACATAAGTCCCTCCCTACAACTCATGAATTAAGAATTCTCGCAATGACAGGGTCTACTCGATATGCATTAGGCGTAAATCAAACCTTTGCAAAAATCTTAATTTAAAAAGAAGGATATTCCATTAATATTAACCGATTAAATAAAAAAGGGAGTATGCTTAAGTTAATGAATATGTTTCATTCGTATATAAAGCGTACACCCTGTGTACGTTCTATCTTATAGTAATTCTACCATAAGAATTCAATAAGAATTAATTTGTTGTTGGGGAATAAGAATTAATTTGTTGTTGGGGTAAATTAACATGGTTCATTATTAAACCATGGATTTGATTCACCAAATCCATCATTATTGTATACTTTTTGATAGATATAGCGCAACCCAAACCAATCCCTAATCTTATTTTACAATTTTAGAAGTTCTTAAGTTGACAGCAATCTATGCTTCACAGTAGTATATATTTTATATATCGAAGTCCTAGATAGGAAAGTAGAGTAGGCCCAGATCCTTCACAAAAGGTGAAATGTATATGAAAAAAAAAGATTGATTGAACTTTCCAACGGACTCATTCCATGAGTAAACGATTGAATGGGATTCGCTTGGGCAACGAAATCAAGTACTAGTCCCCTTTTCTTTATTTTTTGAATTAACTAATTCATTTCCTTTTGACTTTTGGATTTTTGGATATTTTTTTTGATTTGATTTGGCATTATTCAACAAAAAAAAGAAATTTTTCTTTTTTTTGACAATTATGTGATAATTATGAAAACCAATCCTACTACTTCGCGTCCCGGGGTTTCTACAATTGAAGAAAAAAGCGCAGGGCGTATTGATCAAATTATCGGACCTGTGCTAGATATCACTTTTCCTCCGGGCAAGTTGCCTTATATTTATAACGCTTTGATAGTCAAGAGTCGAGACACTGCTGATAAGCAAATTAATGTGACTTGTGAGGTACAACAATTATTAGGAAATAATCGAGTTAGAGCTGTAGCTATGAGTGCTACAGACGGGTTGATGAGAGGAATGGAAGTGATTGACACGGGAGCTCCTCTCAGTGTTCCAGTCGGTGGAACTACTCTCGGACGAATTTTTAACGTTCTTGGGGAGCCTATTGACAATTTGGGTCCTGTAGATACTAGTGCAACATTCCCTATTCACAGATCCGCGCCTGCCTTTATCGAGTTAGATACGAAATTATCTATCTTTGAAACAGGTATTAAGGTGGTCGATCTTTTAGCTCCTTATCGGCGTGGAGGAAAAATCGGACTATTTGGAGGGGCGGGAGTAGGTAAAACAGTACTCATCATGGAATTAATCAATAACATTGCTAAAGCTCACGGGGGCGTATCTGTATTTGGCGGAGTTGGGGAACGGACTCGTGAAGGAAATGATCTTTATATGGAAATGAAGGAATCCGGAGTAATTAATGAAAAAAATATTGAGGAATCAAAGGTAGCTCTAGTCTATGGCCAAATGAATGAACCGCCGGGAGCTCGTATGAGAGTTGGTTTAACTGCCCTAACTATGGCAGAATATTTCCGAGATGTTAATAAGCAAGACGTGCTTTTATTCATCGATAATATCTTTCGTTTTGTTCAAGCAGGATCGGAGGTATCCGCCTTATTAGGGCGAATGCCCTCCGCAGTGGGTTATCAACCTACCCTTAGTACAGAAATGGGTTCTTTGCAAGAAAGAATTACTTCTACCAAAAAGGGATCTATAACTTCGATCCAAGCAGTTTATGTACCTGCGGACGATTTGACTGACCCTGCTCCTGCCACAACATTTGCACATTTGGACGCTACTACTGTACTTTCCAGAGGATTAGCTTCCAAGGGTATTTATCCCGCAGTAGATCCTTTAGATTCAACCTCAACTATGTTACAGCCTCGGATCGTTGGCAACGAACATTATGAAACTGCGCAAAGAGTTAAGGAAACTTTACAACGTTACAAAGAGCTTCAGGACATTATCGCAATTCTTGGGTTGGATGAACTATCGGAGGAGGATCGTTTAACTGTAGCAAGAGCACGAAAAATTGAGCGGTTCTTATCACAACCGTTCTTTGTGGCAGAAGTTTTTACCGGTTCTCCAGGAAAGTATGTTGGTCTTGCAGAAACAATTAGGGGATTTCAACTAATCCTTTCTGGAGAATTAGATGGCCTACCCGAACAGGCTTTTTATTTGGTGGGAAACATCGATGAAGCTAGCACGAAAGCTATAAAATTAGAAGAGGAGAGCGAATTGAAGAAATGAAATTAAATCTTTATGTACTGACTCCTAAACGAATTATTTGGGATTGTGAAGTGAAAGAAATCATTTTATCTACTAATAGTGGGCAAATTGGTGTATTACCAAACCACGCCCCCATTAACACAGCTGTAGATATGGGTCCTTTGAGAATACGCCTCCTCGACGACCAATGGTTAACAGCGGTTCTGTGGAGCGGTTTTGCGAGAATAGTTAATAATGAGATCATTATTTTAGGGAATGATGCAGAACTGGGTAGTGACATTGATGCAGAAGAAGCTCAAGAGGCACTTGAAATAGCCGAAGCTAACTTGAGTAAAGCTGAGGGTACGAAAGAATTGGTTCAAGCGAAGCTAGCTCTCAGACGAGCTAGGATACGAGTCGAGGCTGTCAATTGGATTCCCCCATCCAATTGAAGACAATCCAAAGGTCTCATTGATACAAAGAAAAAGGAAAGAGGGGTAGAAAAAGTTATTAGATAGCGAAGCGAAGTAAGTCCAATGCTATCTAAGAATTTTTCTACCTACCTACTATTGGATTTGAACCAATGACTCCCGCCGTATGAAAGCAGTACTCTAACCACTGAGTTAAGTAGGCAATTTATCACCATAAAAGAATCCACATTACTTCGATCGATTATAGATCGAATCCTTTTTATAAGCAATACCGATCCTTTATTGGTATGTTATTATGTTATATAGTAAACAAATCAAAGTGATATCCCCCAGCATTAGAGAATATTCATCTTGACAAGAAATTCTATATATGTTAAGATATTTCTGATAAGGGCTATAGCTCAGTTCGGTAGAGCAACTCGCTTACACGTGCGCCAATGCTTTTCAAGGGAACTTATTATGCAATGAACATAACAGATCTTATTGCAAAATCAATGTCTTACTTCATGGATTCGAGAGAATAGGAGAACAGTAGCCTGACAAACAGTCGGTTCAGTCCGATTCAGGTGCCAATTCAGGTGCCTAATCAAATAGAACCCTATTGATTTGCTAGTTGATAAGGTGAATATCCAGCCCACTTAATGCTAGGCATAATGAGGATAAGGGCCTCCAAAAAACTTCTTTTCGTTCTATGAACTTTAAGGTGTATGAAGTCTCATAGTCAACTCTTGCGGCGGAACGATAGAGACTCCATTTCACTTAGGTTGATTTCATTTAAGCCCGAGGCATACCTAAGTCAAGGTAATCCTCCTTTGAAACACTTTGGTATTGCTCCTAGATAGATGATAATACAAATAATCAATCAGAGCACAGGGAGCCATCTTATTATCTTTCCGTAAAGAAAAACTATGGTAGATTAACTGATCTTTACATCACATCCAGTTGATGAAAGAGCCCAATGCAGAAAAATGCATGTTGGGTCTTTGAAACACTTCGAATCATTTCGATAATAATCCGTTTGATCTGTTTTACCGAGAAGGTCTACGGTTCGAATCCGTATAGCCCTAATATATATGTCTTTTTTTAGATTTTAGGATGGATATCCAATGTTTCTTTTAGTATAATTTGCTTTTCCTTATTAGTACTTGTTTATAGACTCGACGGTCATTTGCCCCGGCCCATAGAATAGAGATAAAAGCTTTACCATAGGCTCATTCATCGAAAATCATAGAGACAAGAAAAGAAAAAAGGATTTCTATCAAATCAATAGAAGGAAGGATCTCTTACCTGATTTGAATTCCATCCTCCTTCAACTAGGATATGCTCTAAGTCCCTAGACTTTCCTAGAATGACTCCGATGATTTTCTCCATTTTGTGAATTCCTATTTTGTTTGAAGTATATTAATATTAGATAAAAATATACATTATCTAAATGGATACACTTTAATTTAAATTTACTTAAATTTAAATAGTAAATAGAAAAAATCGAAAGAAAATAAATAAAAAAAAAAAAAAAGAAAGAGTAAATAATAAAACTGGATATTTTGTTTCATAATTCTGAAATAGTGTTCTTTTTTTAGTATTCTTGCTCATTAGGCTGCATACATTAGTCATCCTATTTTAATTAGATTCTAATCGAATTAATTAATAGTAAGTATTTTCTTTTTTATTTAATAGTCTCTGACTATCCTTAAATAAAGGATAGAGCAATTGTTTTTTCTAGAGATTCCAGGGAAAGCAAAACAAAGTGAAGCAGAAGAGTTTTCTTTGTATAAGAATTAGGCCTATACCATATCTAAATAGAAAGGAAATCCAAAAGAAAGGGAGTTGGGATTCCATTGGATGAATCCTTAAGGAAGATATGCCACAAAAGAAGCAATAAAGTAAGCGCCCTTTCTCTTTGGTTTGAACAAAACAGATTCT